GTTCAACTATTATTTATCATAAAAACTGAAAGATACTATTTAAGGTTCACTTAATATGTAAATACATCTAGTAGAATAAAATTTGTATTTCAACTTTAATTTACTCCTTATTTATTTATTATTTAATATAAATGATTTATTTTAATATATTACATTTAATTCCATATATCGTTATAAGTAAGATTTATATATCAATAAGATATTATTAATATTCACATTCTTATCAAAAGTTGTAGCGACCTATTTTTTAGGGAAAAAGAAATTATTATATATTAATAAATTTATGTTAATATATAATAAATATTTTACATTATTAATATAGGATATAAACAATATAAGTATTTAACTAAATATAGTATTATATTAATATAATAAGTTATATTAATTATAAATATATAATTAGATATTATATAGAATTAGATTTATTATATATATATATATTATTATATTATAATACATTTAATTACATATAAATACGTATAATGTTAAAGAGTAGATTATATTGATCTAAATAATTTATATTATTTAATCTTTCTTTATAATTAGTGAAAAGAAAGATTAAATGATAGAATAAAAGAATAAAAACCATTTACCAAGATACAAGTTCCATATTCATATTTATTTATATATATAGAAAGAAGTTGTTGTTGGTGAATGGAGGTAATTTCTGATTTTATTTGACTTTTTATTAATTGATTTTCTTTTTATTTCTTAATATTTTTATTACCCAAATTTTTAAAGCCTAAATTTTACTATAAATGTTCGGTCTTGATTTTTTTGAAAGTTTTATTCTTGCTTATTTATTCACTTTTTCTTTATGTTATATGCAAGTTTTGTTTTTTCTAAATGTTCTTATTTGCAGTAATTTAATTTAATTATCAAGTGATTTTGGAATTAGTAATTGATTAAGTATTGGCATATTTCGTGCCAGCAGCCGCGGTTATACGATTAATGCAAGTGAATATTTTTGGTTAAAATAGTTATTAATATTTTTAGGGTTTAATTATAAATTTATGAGGTGAAATTTAAAATTTTTTTATAGCTCTTATTATGAGTCTGTGAAACTTAAATAATAAACTAGGATTAGATACCCTATTATTTTAAGTGTTAATTTTGCTTACCTGGATAATATTAGCTAAGATCTTGAAATCCAAAGAATTTGGCGGTATCTTATTCCATCCAGAGGAGCCTGTCTCGTAATTGATAGTACACGATTGACTTTACTTGGTTTATTTGTTTGTATATCTCCGTTATCAGAAGATCTTTTTAGGGCTATAATTTTCTTAATCTATAATTATAAATTATTTCAGGTCAAGGTGCAGCTTATAATCAAGGGAAGATGGGTTACAATAAATTTTTGTTTATTATGGATTTAATAGTGAAGTCTATTAATGAAGGTGGATTTGGTAGTAATTTAATTTATTTAATTTAATTGATATTGGCTCTGAGGTGTGTACACATCGCCCGTCACTCTCGTTATATTTATTAACTCGGGATTTTAATTGAGTTAATTAAGATTAAATGAGATAAGTCGTAACATAGTAGATGTACTGGAAAGTGTATCTAGTAAGATCAAAACAAACTTATTAGTAAAGTATTTCATTTACGCTGAAATTATTTCCGTGCAATTCGGGATGTTTTGATATTTTATATATTATATTATTTTTTGTTTATTAAGATTTTTAATAGAAATAATTTTATATTTTTTTGTCTAAGTATATTTTGTAGAATTGATTTTTTATATTATAGTTTATTAGTAATGTAATTGGATTATGAAATATTATGTAGATTTTTAAAAGTAAATTTTATTTATTGTACCTTTTGTATCAGGGTTTATTAATTTTTTTGTATTTATTTACTATTCTCGAATTAGTTTGATTTACAAATAATTCTTATTTAATGTTTCAAAATTATTAAGGAATTATTTGTGGAAATGAAATGTTATTCGTTTACTAAGGTATCTAGTTTCTTAAGAAAAAATTTAATTTTTTATAGTTTATTTGTTTATATTTAATTTTTTAATTATAAATATTAACTTATTTATTTTTTAGGGGATAAGCTCTGAAAATTATATTCTATAATTTATAAATTAAAAATAAAATAGTAGGCTTTAAAACAGCTATCTCTAAGATTACGTTTTAGTTTATTGTTGTTTAATTTGATTTTATAATTATTTTAGGTTTTATATTAAGATGATGAATTTAATTTTGAAATTTTTGTAATAATGATGGAATTAGTATATTTATTTTGTTTATAATAATTAATTTTGTTAATTTATTATAAGGAATTAGGCAAAGTTTATAATTTCCGCCTGTTTATCAAAAACATGTCCTCTTGATTATATTTTGAGGTCTGGCCTGCTCACTGGCAAGATTTTGAAGAGCCGCGGTATTTTGACCGTGCAAAGGTAGCATAATCATTAGTCTCTTAATTAGAGGCTGGAATGAATGGCTTGACGAGAAATTAACTGTCTCTTAATAATATATAAAATTTAACTTTTAAGTTAAAAGGCTTAAATTTTTCTTTAAGACGAGAAGACCCTATAGAGCTTTACATTTTACTTATATATAATTTTTAGTTTATCTTTTTATATTTAATGATAATGTTTTGTTGGGGTGACATAAAGAATAAATAAACTCTTTATTATAAAATCATTAATTTATGTTTATTTTGATCCATAATTTATGATCATAAAATTAAGTTACCTTAGGGATAACAGCGTAATTGTTTTTGAGAGCTCATATCGACAAAGCAGATTGCGACCTCGATGTTGGATTAAGATAAATTCTAGGTGCAGGAGCCTGGTAATTAGGTCTGTTCGACCTTTAAATTCTTACATGATCTGAGTTCAGACCGGCGTAAGCCAGGTCGGTTTCTATCTTAAGAAATATTGTCCATATTAGTACGAAAGGACCATATGGACAAAATATTTTTTTATTATTGATTTAAATTAATTATGACTATTTTGACAGATTAATGTATTGAATTTAGAATTCATTTATGTAGATTTTTTCTACAAGTAGTATTGATACTTTATGATTTATTAATATTTGTTTTAAATTTTGTTCTTTTAGTAGTTTGTGTTTTAATTAGTGTAGCTTTTTTAACTTTATTGGAACGAAAAGTCTTAGGTTATATTCAAATTCGTAAAGGTCCTAATAAGGTAGGATTTTTTGGTATTCCTCAGCCTTTTAGTGATGCAATTAAATTAATTTGTAAGGAACAGCCAATTCCTATTATATCTAACTATTTATTTTATTATTTTTCTCCTATTTTTAATTTAATGATTTCATTAGTTATTTGATTAATTTTTCCTTATTTAACTTATATGTGTTCTTTTTCTTATGGTTTTTTATTTTTTTTATGTTGTACTAGATTAGGTGTTTATACTATAATAATTGCTGGTTGATCTTCTAATTCAAATTATTCTTTATTAGGATCTTTACGTTCGGTTGCCCAAACTATTTCATATGAGGTAAGATTAGCTTTAATTTTATTATCTTTAATTATTTTAATTGGTAGTTTTAATATATTTGATTTTATGAATTATCAACTTTATTGTTGATTTATTATTATTTCTTTTCCTTTATTTTTATCTTGTTTTGCTTCATGTTTAGCTGAAACCAATCGCACTCCTTTTGATTTTGCTGAAGGTGAATCTGAATTGGTTTCTGGATTTAATATTGAATATGGTGCTGGTGGATTTACTTTAATTTTTTTAGCTGAATATACTAGAATTGTTTTTATAAGTATGTTATTAACTATAATTTTTTTAGGAGGTGATTTTTATTCATTTATTTTTTTTATTAAACTTGCTTTTATATCATTTAGATTTATTTGAGTTCGTGGGACTTTACCTCGTTTTCGTTATGATAAATTAATATATTTGGCTTGAAGGAGTTTTTTACCTTTATCTCTAAACTTTTTTATTTTTTATATTGGTTTAAGGATTTTACTAATTTCATTTATTTAGTGAAATTTTTTAAGAATTTACAAGTTAATAGAAGAGTTAAACTTCTAGTTTTATGTTTTCAAAACATATGCTTTCCCTAAGCTAATTAACTTAATAATTATTCTTTAATTAATTTATCTCATATATTTGCTACATGCACATTAATTAGGAAATAAATAAAGTAAATAATTGTAAGGATTTGTCCTGTTATAATATAGGGTTCTTCAACTGGTCGTTTACCAATTCATGTTAATAAACATACAATTACTACTATAATTCAAAATAAAACTTGATTAATAGGATAAAATTGAATCCCTCGAAATGGTGTTTTGTTATAGAATGGTAAAATTATTAAAATTCTAATTGATAAAAATAATGCAATAACACCTCCTAATTTATTAGGAATAGATCGTAAAATTGCATAAGCAAATAAGAAATATCATTCTGGTTGAATATGAACAGGAGTTACTAAAGGATTTGCTGGTACAAAATTATCTGGATCTCCTAATAAGTATGGATCAATTAAACATAACATAATCAATATTGATGATGTTATTGCAATAGTAATTAAGTCCTTAAATGTAAAATAGGGATGAAATGGAATTTTTTCAATATTTCTATTTAATCCTAAAGGATTATTTGATCCTGTTTGATGTAAAAAGAATAAATGAATTGCAGCTATAGCTGCAATTATAAATGGTAATACAAAATGAAATGTAAAGAATCGATTTAATGTTGCATTGTCAACAGCAAAACCCCCTCAGACTCATTGAACTAAATCTGTTCCTAGATATGGGATTGCTGATAATAAGTTTGTAATTACTGTTGCACCTCAAAATGATATTTGTCCTCAAGGTAGAACATATCCTATAAATGCGGTTGCTATAACTAAGAATAAAATTAATGTTCCAATTATTCATGTATATGTATACATGTATGATCCATAATAAATTCCTCGCCCTACATGAAGATAAATACAAATGAAAAATATAGATGCTCCGTTTGCATGCAATGTTCGAATAATTCAACCATTATTAACATCTCGACAAATGTGAATAACACTTGAAAATGCTATTTCAATATTTGATGTGTAATGTATAGCTAAAAATAATCCTGTCATGATTTGAATTACTAAACATATTCCTAGTAATGACCCAAAATTTCATCAGAATGAAATATTTGTTGGTGCTGGTAAATCAATCAATGAATTATTCAAAATTTTAATTAATGGATGTTTTAATCGTAGGGGTTTATTCATTAGTATTATCTTATTTTACGAATAGGTCCTTGATTAATATTAGTAATTTTAACTACTGCTAATAGTGCAAGAAATAAATAGATTATTATTATTATTGTAATAATAAAGGTTGGTTTATTATATAATTTTTCTAAGGATATTGTTATTTCTTGATAATTAATTGAATTATTAATATTTATTGTTTCTGTATTTTTAATTAAGTCAATAAATATTATTTTATTTATGTAAATTAATGTTAATGTAATAATTACTCATAATATTAAAGTGAAAATTATTATAATTGATTTAATTTGAAATATTTCATTTGATGCAATTCTTGTAATATAAATGAATAGAACTAATATTCCACCAAGGAATGTTAAAAATAAAATATATGATAATCAAAATCTTTCTATTATTGTTCCTATTATAAATCCAACAAGAAGTGTTTGTAAAATAATTAAAATTATTATTGATATAGGATGATTTAATTTAATAAAATTAATATTTATTAGATTTAATATAGTTATAATTATCATTTTAATCATTTCAGGAGTTAGTTTATTAAAAATATTGGTTTTGGGAATCAATGATAGGAATATTTCTACTCCTGACGTTTTAAAAGTGGGGGGGACCTTAATTCTGATTTACAAGACCAGTGTTTTTTTTAAACTATTAAAACTAATGTTAATATTTTCTATTTTTTCTTCTTTAATGATTTACTTTGCTGGTGTTTATGTTTTTTCTTCTAAACGTAAACATTTATTGATAGTTTTATTAAGATTAGAATATATTGTTCTTTCTTTATTTATATTAATTATTATTTTTTTAATTGAATTTGATTGTGATTATTTTTTTCCAGTGATTTTTTTAATTTTTTCTGTTTGTGAAGGTGCTTTAGGTCTTTCTATTTTAGTTTCTATAATTCGTTCTCATGGAAATGATTTCTTTAATTCGTTTGTTTTATCATTGGTCTTTCTATTTTAGTTTCTATAATTCGTTCTCATGGAAATGATTTCTTTAATTCGTTTGTTTTATCATTATGTTAAGGTATTTATTTATAATTGTTTTTTTGATTCCTCTTTGTTTATTAAACGGTTGTTGATGAATAATTCATTCTTTGATATTTTTATTTAGATTTATTTTTATAATTTGTTTATATTCATATTCTGACTTGAATATAATTAGATATTGTTTTGGGGTTGATTATTTTTCTTTTAGTTTAATTTTATTAAGCTTTTGGATTTGTTCTTTAATAATTACTGCTAGATGTTCAGTATATTTATCTTCTTATCATTCTAATTTTTTTATTTTTATGGTTTTATTATTGTTAGTAATGTTATTTTGTTCATTTTCTAGATTAAGTTTATTATCTTTTTATATTTTTTTTGAGTCTAGATTAATTCCTACTTTATTGCTAATTTTGGGTTGAGGTTATCAACCTGAACGTTTACAGGCTGGTATTTATTTAATTTTTTACACTTTAGTTGCTAGTTTACCTTTATTATTGGTTTTATTTAAGGTTTATGATGTTGTTAATACTTTTTATTTTCCTTTATTGTTTGATTTTGGTTCTTATTATTTTATGTTTTATGTTTTTATGATTTTGGCTTTTTTAGTTAAAATACCTATATTTTTGGTCCATCTTTGACTCCCAAAGGCTCATGTTGAGGCTCCAATTTCTGGAAGAATAATTTTGGCTGGTGTTTTATTAAAGTTGGGTGGTTATGGTATTTTTCGTGTGATGAAGATTATTTCTTATTTAGGTATAAAGTTCAATTATTTTTGATTATCTTTAGGGTTGTCTGGTGGTGTTATTGTTAGATTTATTTGTTTTCGTCAGGTTGATTTAAAGTCTTTAATTGCTTATTCTTCTGTTGCTCATATAAGAATAGTTATTGGTGGTTTAATAACTATAAATTGATGAGGATGTATAGGTTCTTTATCTTTAATAGTTGGTCATGGTTTATGTTCTTCTGGTTTATTTTGTTTATCTAATATTATTTATGAGCGTTTAGGTAGTCGTAGATTATTGATTAATAAAGGGATAATTAACCTTATGCCTAGAATGTCTCTTTGATGATTTCTTTTAAGATCATCAAATATAGCTGCTCCTCCTTCTTTAAATTTGGTGGGTGAATTAAGTTTATTAAATAGTGTAATATCTTGATCTTCTTTTAGATTTTTGATATTAATTTTCTTATCTTTTTTTAGAGCTGTGTATACATTATATATATATTCTTATTCTCAACATGGTTTATATTATTCTGGTGTTTATACTTGTTCTCTTGGTTATTTACGTGAATATCATCTTTTATTTTTACATTGATTCCCTTTAAATGTTTTAATTTTAAAGGGTTATTATTTTTTTATTTAGTTTACTTAAGTATTTTAATTAAAATATTGTTTTGTGGAATCAATGATATGAGTTTTTCATCTTAGGTCGTGTATATATTTTCTATTTGTTCATTAAGTTTTTTTTCTTTATTTTTATCAAGAACTTTAATTTTTATCTTAGGTGTTTATTATTTAATATTTGATTATAGAATTTTTGTTGAGTGAGAACTTTTTAGTTTAAATAGTTCTTCTGTAGTTATAACTTTAATTTTGGATTGGATATCTTTAATTTTTATATCTTTTGTTATATATATTTCTTCTTTAGTTATTTATTATAGAGAGGATTATATATCTGGTGAGAAAAATCTTAATCGTTTTATTATTATTGTTTTAATGTTTATTTTTTCAATGGGATTTTTAATTATTAGTCCAAATTTAATTAGAATTTTATTAGGTTGAGATGGTTTGGGGTTAGTTTCTTATTGTTTAGTAATTTATTATCAGAATGTAAAGTCTTATAACGCAGGTATGTTGACTGCATTATCTAACCGTATTGGTGATGTATCTATTTTGATTTCGATCGCTTGAATGTTAAATTTCGGTAGTTGAAATTATATTTATTATTATGATTTTATTTCAAATTCTTTTGAAATAAAGGTTATTACATTATTAATTATTTTAGCTGCTATAACTAGGAGAGCTCAAATTCCATTTTCTTCTTGACTTCCAGCGGCTATAGCTGCTCCTACTCCGGTTTCTGCTTTAGTACATTCATCTACTCTTGTTACTGCTGGTATTTATTTATTGATTCGGTTTAGTCCTATGCTTTATATATATAATTATGGTTGATTTTTGTTATTAATTGGCTGTTTAACTATATTTATGGCTGGATTTGGTGCTAATTTTGAATTTGATTTAAAAAAAATTATTGCTCTTTCTACTTTAAGTCAACTTGGTTTAATAATGAGAATTTTAGCTATGGGTTATCCAAAACTTGCTTTTTTTCATTTGTTAACTCATGCATTATTTAAGGCTTTATTATTTATATGTGCAGGTTCAATAATTCATAATTTAAAGGATTCACAAGATATTCGTTTTATGGGTGGGATTGTAAATTTTATACCTTTAACTTCAATTTGTTTTAATGTTTCTAGATTATCTTTATGTGGTATACCTTTCTTGGCTGGATTTTATTCAAAGGACTTAATTCTTGAGATGGTTTGTTTAAGATGAATTAATATTTTGATTTTCTTTTTATATTTTATTTCTACTGGTTTAACAGCTTCATATTCTTTTCGTTTATTTTATTATTCTATATCTGGTGATAATAATTTTTATTCTAGTTTTTCATTTGATGATAAGGGTTATTATATTTCTTTTGGGATAATTGGTTTATTATTCGTTGCTGTTATTGGTGGTAGATTTTTATCTTGATTGATTTTTCCTATTCCTCATATAATTGTATTGCCCTATTATTTAAAATTTCTGACAATAATTGTTGTTGTTTTTGGTTCTTATATAGGTTATCTTGTTTCTAATTTTTATTTTTCTTTTAATTTATTTTCTTTAAGTAATTTATTTTTTGTTAGATTTATTGGTTCTATATGGTTTATACCATTCCTTTCAACTAAATTTATTATGTATTTGCCTTTAAAGTCTGGTTATTATTCATCTAAGTCTTTTGATTATAGTTGAGGTGAATTATTTGGTGGTCAAGGTTTATATAGTTTATTTATTTATGTAATTAATTATATTCAATCTTGATATGATTTAAATTATAAGATTTATCTTTTAACTTTTATTTTTTGAATACTTATTTTGGTGTTGTTTTTTTTTATTTAATGCTCAAATAGCTTATAATTAGAGCATGACATTGAAGATGTTAAGGAAATATTTAACATTTTTGAGCATATTTATAAATATAAATTTATATATTATTTTTACAGTGAAAATGTAATGTTTTATTTAAACTATATAAATTTATTAGAAATGTTAACGGAGTTTAACCGCTAATATGGAAAGTTAGCAGCTTTCATATTGGCTTTACATTTCCTTAATTGGAACTTTAGTTCAATTATATTATTAACAGTAATATGCCTCTTTTTGGCTTCAATTAATTAAATAAGGGTAATTCATACCAATTTTCAGGTCGAAACTGATTGCAATATTTCGCTTCTTATTCTATCAAGGTTAATTGATAGATATCAATACTTTTTGAATGCAACCCAAATGTTATAATTAACTATAACCCTATTCTGCTCATTGAAGAGCCCCTTGATTTCATTCATGATATAATCCTCCTAATAGAACTAAAATAAAAAATATTGTAGATGTTGTTCAGATTATCATGTTTGATGTTTTAAGAATAATGATAATTGGTAGAATTAATGCAATTTCTACATCAAAAATTAAAAAGATTACAGCAATTAGAAAGAATCGTAATGAGAATGGTATACGTGCTGATCTTTTAGGATCAAATCCACATTCAAATGGTGATCTCTTTTCTCGATCATAAATTATTTTTTTTGATAGGATTGTTGCTAATATTATTACAATTATTGGAATTAAAAATCTAATTGAAATTCTTATAAATATTGATATAATTATTTTTCTTGATTAAGAATCAATCTTTTTGATTGGAAGTCAAATGTACTAATATACTAGAAAAATTATTATCTACCTCATCAATAGATTGAAATATATAAAAATAATCATACTACGTCTACAAAATGTCAATATCATGCAGCAGCTTCAAATCCAAAATGATGTCTAGGGGAGAATTGATTTATTTGATGTCGAATGAGACATGTTATTAGGAAAATGGTTCCGATAATTACATGTAATCCATGGAATCCTGTTGCAACAAAAAAAGTAGATCCATATACTGCATCGGCAATAGTAAAAGGTGCTTCTCAATATTCATATGCTTGTAATGTAGTGAAATATATTCCTAGTATTACTGTAAAAAATAATCCTTGTAGTGCTTGCGAATGATTTGATTCTATTAATCTATGATGGGCTCATGTAACTGTAACTCCTGATGCTAATAGAATTGCTGTATTAAGTAGTGGAATTTGTATTGGATTAAAAGGTTGAATTCCTATAGGAGGTCATAATATTCCTAGTTCAATTGTTGGTGCTAATCTTCTTCTGAAGAAAGCTCAAAAAAATGAAATAAAGAATAGGACTTCAGATGCAATAAATAAAATTATTCCTCATCGTAATCCAATTGATACAAATTCTGTATGTAGTCCTTGATAAGTTCCTTCTCGAATTACATCTCGTCATCATTGGATTATTGTAAGTAATGTAATTCTAAATCCAATAATTAATAAATTTATGTTAAATAGATGAAATCATTTAGCTAATCCTGAAACTAATACTATTGCTCCAATTGCTCCTGTTAATGGTCATGGTCTATAATCTACTAAGTGAAATGGGTGATTTGAGTGTGTTGTTAACATAAGTTTAATAAACTTCTCTAGAATATAAGGTTCTTAAAATTGAGAATACATAAGCCTGAATTATTGCAACTGCTGATTCTAAAATTAAAAGTATTATTTGTCCAACAATAAGTAGTGAAATTATATTTATTATTATTGTTGGACCTGTATTTCCTAGTAATGTTAATAGCAAATGACCAGCAATTATATTTGCTGCTAATCGTACTGCTAAAGTCCCTGGTCGGATAATATTTCTAATTGTTTCAATTAATACTATGAATGATATAAGTGCTGGCGGAGTTCCTTGAGGAACTAAATGTGAAAATATATGGTTAGTATGATTAATTCATCCAAATAATATAAATCTTATTCATATTGGTAATGCGATTGTAAATGTTAATGCTAAATGTCTAGTTCTAGTAAAAATGTATGGGAATAGTCCTATAAAATTATTAAATATTATTATAATGAAAATTGAAATAAATATGAACGTAGTTCCATTAAAGGAGTTTGGTCCTAATAAATTTTTAAATTCATTATGTAATGTTAAATTTAATTTATTTCATAAAATATTAATTCGTGATGGTGTTAATCAAAATATTGATGGAATTAATATTAGTCCTAATAATGTTCTAGTTCAATTTAATGATAAGTTAAGAATATTAGTAGATGGATCAAACGTTGAGAATAAATTTGTTATCATTTTCAATAAAGGTTTTTGCTTTCAGTTATTATTGTTTTAATGTTTTTAATAATTTCTGGTTTGAATGAGAAAAAGTTTATTTGATTAAAGATAATTAATGTAATGGAGAAAATGATAAATAGTGAAAATCATATTAGCGGTGATATTTGAGGGATTTGGATTAAAATTTCCTCATCAGAAGTATATGTTAATTTACTATTATTTGGTTTAAGAGACCATTACTTACTTTCAGTCATCTGATGGATCAAGGTGTACTAATATTTAGTTATTTTAGATTGACATTCTAATGTTATGAATTAACTAACTCCTTAAATTATTTTAGATAATCATTTAATGAATAAATTAATTGAAGTTCTTTCAATTACGATTGGTATAAATCTATGGTTTGCTCCACAAATTTCTGAACATTGACCAAAAAATAGTCCAGGTCGGTTTATTGAAAATGATCCTTGGTTTAGTCGACCTGGTGTTGCGTCAATTTTAATTCCTAAAGCAGGTACTGCTCAAGAATGTAGAACATCAGATGCTCTGGTTAATACTCGAACTTCTGTATTTATGGGTAAAATTGTTCGGTTATCTACATCTAAAAGACGAAATCTATTATTTTCAAGCTCTCTTTCTGGTGTTATATATGTGTCAAATTCTACATTTACAAAATCTGAATATTCATATCTTCAATATCATTGTCGTCCAATTGTTTTGATTGTAATTATTGCATCAACTGAGTCGTCAAGTAAATAAAGTAGTCGTAATGATGGTAAAGCAATAAAAATTAATGTGATGGCTGGTAGGGTTGTTCAGATGGTTTCAATTAAATGCTCATGTAATATATTTCGATTTGTGTGGTTAATAATTAACATATAGCTAAGAGTATATCTTACAATTACTGTAATTAATAGTAACACTACTATAGTATGATCATGAAAGAATGATAACTGTTCTATTAATGGTGAAGCTCTGTCTTGAAGAGATAAATTTGATCATGTTGCCATTTTATTTAATTTCTAATAAAAGGTAAAACCCTTATATGTAAAGCTTAAATCTACTGCACTAATCTGCCATATTAGAATCTAGAAATTAGTGGTAATTCTGAATATCTATGTTCTGCTGGTGGATTATTTTGTAATCATTCAGTTGAATTACTTATATTATTTGCAAATAAGATTGTTCGATTTGTAATTATTCTTTCCCATATAATTACAATAAATATAATGATTCCAACAATTGAAATTATAGATCCAATACTTGATATTACATTTCACGATGTATAAGCATCTGGATAATCAGAATATCGTCGTGGTATTCCTGCTAATCCAAGGAAGTGTTGTGGGAAGAAAGTTAGATTTACTCCAATGAATATAATTGTGAATTGAATTTTTAATCATGTATTATTTATTGTTAATCCTGTAAATAATGGATATCATTGAATGATACCTCCTATAATTGCAAATACTGCTCCTATAGATAGAACATAATGAAAGTGGGCAACTACATAATAGGTATCATGTAATACAATATCAAGTGATGAATTTGCTAAAACTAAACCTGTAAGACCACCAATTGTAAATAAAAAAATAAATCCAAGTGCTCATAATAGTGGTGGATTGAATTTAAATTTAGTTCCATATAGTGTAGCTAGTCATCTGAATACCTTAATTCCTGTTGGAACTGCAATGATTATAGTTGCTGATGTGAAATAAGCTCGTGTATCAACATCTATTCCTACGGTGAATATATGATGTGCTCATACAATAAATCCTATTAATCCAATTGATAGTATAGCATAAATTATTCCTAATGTTCCAAATGATTCAATTTTTCCACTTTCTTGACATACAATATGTGAAATAATACCAAATCCTGGTAAAATTAAAATGTATACCTCTGGATGACCAAAGAACCAAAATAAATGTTGATAAAGAATAGGGTCACCTCCACCAGCAGGATCAAAAAATGAAGTATTTAAATTTCGATCGGTTAATAACATAGTAATTGCTCCTGCTAGTACTGGTAATGATAATAGTAAAAGTAATGCAGTAATAGCTACTGATCAAACAAATAATGGTGTTTGATCTAGTGTTATACTTTCTGATCGTATATTAATAGCTGTAGTAATAAAATTTACTGCACCTAAAATTGATGATACCCCTGCTAGATGCAAAGAGAAAATGGCTAAATCAACTGATGCTCCTCCGTGAGCAATAGCTCCTGCTAATGGAGGATAAACTGTTCATCCTGTACCTGCTCCTATATCAACTATTGAAGAGGTAAGGAGTAAAGTTAATGAAGGTGGTAAAAGCCAAAATCTCATGTTATTTATTCGTGGAAATGCCATATCTGGTGCTCCAATTATTAATGGTACTAATCAATTACCAAATCCTCCAATTATAATGGGTATTACTATGAAAAAAATTATTACAAATGCATGAGCTGTAATGATCACATTATAAATTTGATCATCACCAATTAGTGATCCTGGTTGCCCTAATTCTGCTCGAATAATTATTCTTATGGATGTTCCAACTATTCCTGCCCATGCTCCAAATAGGAAGTATAAGGTTCCAATGTCCTTATGGTTTGTTGAGAATAATCATTTTTGCGGTGAGATGGCTGAATTATAAGTGTTAGACTGTAAATCTATTTATGAGAATTAATCTCTCTCACCATGTTGGAACAGGGCCTTATATTCAATTATGATTTTAGACTGCAATTCTAGGGGTGTAAATGACCTTTACTAAGGCCTAAAAGGTTGTTCTTTTAATTATAACTTTGAAGGTTATTAGTTTATTTAACTTAAGTCCTTAGTATAGGTAAACCAAGACTGAAGACGAAATTAATCCTAGGGTTGAAATTATTACAGTAAATGGTAGTATAGATCTTATTTTTTTACTTTTAATTCTTACTAGTCATGAATTTTCTGTGTAGGATAGGATCAGAGCTGAAAATCTAATTCGTAGATAATAATATAAAGTAATTGTTGTTAGTACAACTATGATTGTTATCAAAATTGTTAAGTTATTTTCGATGAGTGATTGTATAACAATTCATTTTGGTAAAAATCCTAGGAATGGGGGTAGTCCTCCTAGGGATAATAATGACAGAAATATTATGAATTTGATTTCTGTTTTTGTATTCATTCTTGAGTAAATTTGGTTAATAAAGAATAAATTTTTTTGCCTGAATATTAATACCAGAATCACTCTTAGTATTGAATAGATAGTGAAGTATAATTCTCAAACGTTCTCTCTAATTAAGAGAGATCTTATTATTCATCCAATGTGTCTAATAGACGAATAAGCAAGAAGTTGTTGTAGTGACGTTTGATTAAGACCTCCTATCGCTCCAATAACAATTCTGGTGATTGTAATGAAGAAGATAAATACTCCAATTTGAATACAGTATGATAAAATCATTATTGGAGCAATTTTTTGTCATGTTATTAGGATTAAACAGTTAATTCATGTTGATGTTCCTATTACTTCTGGAAATCAGAAGTGGAATGGTGCAGCTCCAATCTTTAGTAATAATCTGGATCTGATTATTATTGATGGAATAATTTCTTTTTCTCACCCTAAGGGGTATTTTATTTGAATCAATAAAATTGAAAATAATAATATTGTTGATGCTATTGCCTGAACAATAAAATATTTAATTGACGATTCATTCATTATTATTCTTTTATTATTTGCTATTAGGGGGATAAATGAGAGTAAGTTGATCTCTAGTCCTATTCAAACTCCAAATCAGGAGTTTGATGAAATGGACAGGATCGTTCCTATCATTAATGTTGATAGGAAAAGAAGTTTTGTAGAGTTGTTGGTCATTAAAAAGGAGAGGATTTGTACCTCCATGAATGGGGTATGAACCCATTAGCTTACTTAGCTTACCTTTTTTATTTACATTGAAGTGTATGATGCACGTTAGTTTTTGAAACTAAAGGTGATAGTTTAATTCTATCTTATGTAATGAAGGTAATAATTATTACTTTATTTACCCTATCAAGGTAATCCTTTAATCAGGCACTTCATT